AAAATCAATACACCAACCACTACAGTTAGATTTATTAGATTTGTTGCTAAAATATCGGTATTAAGCCCGAAACTCCCAGCGGATGGCCAGTGAGCTAAAAAAACGAAAGAATGGGTTACATTTTTCATATGCTCTCCTCTTATAGATAGGACGAACAAAGAACAAAGTTTTTCGATCACTTACTTCGCTCGCCCTTTTTTGATCGGTTTTTTTAATGCAATTTTTTTTTAATGCAAATAGATTCAATCTAGTAATTTATTTTAGATTAAGTCTTAGGTCTCGTTTGACCTGTGAAAGACCTCCTTTGTTGAAATGTTCCCAAAATTCCTAAAATAAAAGGAAAAAGACTTTCCACTGTCCTAAACTAAGGACGGGAAGGAAGAAGGCGAGCATATCCTCTAAATTGATCATCCTCAAATCAGCCCTTCCTGGGGTGGGGTATTGTCTGTCCCAATAAATAGATAATTCCAGGAGTAATAAATAGGAGTAAAGTATTGATATAATTGGAATTGCAGAAGCAAATACCAATTTACTAAAAAAAGAAAAAAGTATCTAATCTAAAGCACTCATTTTCTTTTTTAGGATTAAACAAAAGGGTTCGCAAATAAAAGTGCTAGTGCCACAACTAGTCCATAAATTGTTAAAGCTTCCATAAAAGCTAGACTAAGCAATAAAGTACCTCGTATTTTACCTTCTGCTTCTGGCTGTCTCGCAATACCTTCTACAGCTTGTCCTGCAGCAGTACCTTGACCAACTCCAGGGCCAATAGAAGCAAGCCCTACGGCCAATCCAGCAGCAATAACGGAAGCAGCAGCAATTAGTGGATTCATGGTGAGTTCCTCGTGTCAAAAAAAAAGAAATGGTTAAGGATACAATCAACCAAGAAATTCTTACTTCTAAGCTCTATTGGGGAGAAGTAACTAAAAAGTACAAATTGAAATGATAATCTGAATTGTCCGAACTACTTCGAGATCTCATTTTTAGTTTCTAATCATTAGAGGTTTGTGTAAATCCATATGATTCTTATTATTCTATTTCTCTTTCTTTCCAACCAACAACTCTTTCATTCCATCCTTCTTTCTTTACTCTTCGATATCCTTGAGTTCCTATTATTTCCCCTATAATCTAATCCATAATAAAAGACGAAATAGAGGAAGAACCCCTATTGAAATCGACCTAATCCAAATCCAATAGGAATTAAATCAAGATATACAATTGATAACAATATGCTGCATAGAACTGGATATGGAATCCAATTCCATATAGAGGGAATTCGATATATCGGATTAGATAATGAATCTAACTTAGGAATATATAATATCCCATATACACTTGTTTCTTCTATTTTGCGTATTTTCTTATTTTCTATTGAATCGGATTCGAAAATCATTCCTTAAAGTGGAAACCCGCACAAAAGATGACTGGACTTCTAGACATTAAGGATATAGATCTAGCCTGACTCCGCCCCCCTTAATGCATATATACTTTGACAATTCCGTAATATAGTCTATTCTCTCTCCTACAACTCTAGGTTGTATATTCATACGCATTTCTAACTATTTTGTTTTCCAACCAAGCGGATTATCTGGAACCATGCATGAATTGAGCTAAGCTAAAAAAAAAAGACTATTTCGAAAACTAGTCAATTCAATGATGACCCTCCATGGATTCACCTATATAGGCTGCGGCTAACGTTGCAAAAATAAGAGCTTGAATACCGCTTGTAAATAATCCAAGAAACATGACCGGTATAGGGACTACTAAGGGGACTAAAGAAACAAGAACAACAACGACTAATTCATCCGCCAATATATTCCCGAAAAGTCGAAAACTAAGCGATAATGGTTTTGTGAAATCTTCTAGGATGTTAATTGGTAAAAGGATTGGAGTTGGTTTAATATATTTCTCGAAATAACTCAATCCTTTTTTGCTAAGACCCGCATAAAAATATGCCGCTGACGTGAGTAAAGCTAAAGCAACAGTAGTATTTATATCATTCGTGGGCGCTGCTAATTCCCCATGGGGTAACTGTATAATTTTCCAAGGTAAAAGAGCACCCGACCAATTCGAAACAAAAATAAAAAGGAACATAGTTCCAATAAAGGGAACCCAGGGACCATATTCTTCTCCAATCTGAGTTTTGCTCAAGTCTCGAATAAACTCAAGCACATATTCGAAGAAATTCTGACCGTCGGTCGGGATGGTTTGTGGATTCCGAACAGCTATGATAACTGAACCTAGCAAGATAGTAATTACGACCCAAGAAGTGATGAGTACTTGGGCATGAATTTGGAAACTTCCTATTTGCCAATAGAAGTGTTGGCCTACTTCTACACCCGATATATCGTATAACCCCTTGAGTGTTTTAATGGAACATGGTATAATATTCATATTGTCCTCTGATAAAAATTGAACTTCAAAAAAGGAATTCTTTTGATTCAACCATCTCTTTCTCAACTCAGCAACTTGAAGTATTAATCTTATATTTAGGATACCAAGAAATCACATCAGATCATAATATATATCAATACCCTCTAATATATATCAATATTCCCCTTCTTTTATCTATACAAAACAAAAAAGAATAGTAAGTGATCCCATAAATCTACGCAGTTGCCCAAGAATTCACTATTCTTCTTAATCAACGATTTCTTATATAGAGAGAACGGCCCTCACAAATTGCAAATACTAATTTGTTAAGAATCAATCGAATTGAAGTCATAGTGTCATCGTTGGCTGGAATCGATATATTCGCGAGATCTGGGTCACAATTTGTATCGACTAAAGAAATAGTAGGAATCCCCAAAATGGCACATTCCCGAAGAGCTATATACTCTTTTTGCTGATCGAGGACGATCACAATGTCTGGCAACCTCGTCATATATTTGATCCCGCCGAGATATCTTTGCAAGGTCGATAATTTTCTCTTCAAGATTGCCACATCTCTTTTTGGGAGATGGTGGAATTTTCCCATCTTTTCTTCTGCTCTTAAGTCTCTAAATTGAGAAAGTCTAGTTTTCGTAATCGACCAATTCGTTAACATACCACTGAACCACTTTTTATTAACATAATGACAACGAGCCCTTATTGCAGCTGATGCTACTAAATACGCTGCTCTTTTTTTGGTACCAACAATTAAGAAGCTTTTTCCCTGACTTGCTGCATCAAAAACTAAATCACAAGCTTCTGATAAAAAGCGAGCCGTTCTAGCGAGATTTGTAATATGAGTACCTTTACGCTTTGCCGAGATGTAAGGGGCCATTTTAGGATTCCATTTCTTAATACCATGACCAAAATGAACTCCCGCTTCTATCATCTCTTTCAAATTGATGTTCCAATATCTTCTTGTCATTTTTTCCACACTTCCTTTTGATTTTTTCTTTTTTTTTCATCCTACCATTCAATTACGGAATTTATTTCTTTTTGAAGATTAAGAAAGAGCCGAAATAGCTTGAAATAAATAATAATTGTTCCGATGTAACCTTCCACTGAGAATTGGCCATTGATACATGGTATAAACGTAACCTTAATGAATTAACTGACTTCTTTTACTTATTAAAATAAAAATCTAAAATCTGACCTGTTAGTGTTCTAAGGTCAAAAGTCTAGTTTAAAGTCAAAAAATCTGCTTTATGTATCCTTAAATCGTATAATTGGGGGTAAATGGGGGTTCTGATGTCTCATAGAAATTGTTTGTTACGTCAGAATCAGAAGAAACTAATTCTGTATGGAGAAACAAAATATCTCTCATTTCCGACGCGAATAGATTTTTTTTTTGAATTTCGAAATAAAGGTTCTTGTCTTGTGGGGAACGATGCACAAATTTTTGGAATCCGGTACCAACAGGTATAATCCCCCCCAGAACTACGTTTTCTTTGAGGCCTTTCAACCAATCAATACGACCTCGTAGGGCAGCTTTTGCTAAAACTCGAGCAGTTTCTTGAAAACTTGCTTCAGATATGAAACTTTGGGTATTCAGGGAAGCCCTTGTTATTCCCAATAAGATTGCCCGATAATAGATCGATTCATCCAAAGCTCGCCCTGCTCGTTCCGCTCGCAATAATCCGATTAATTCCCCAGGTGAAAAAACATTAGACATTCCATCTTCGGAAACCCGCACTTTTGATGTTACTTGGCGTATAATAATCTCTATATGTCTATTATGGATCTGTACCCCTTGGGATCGATAAACCTTTTGGATCTTATTAACCAAAGAGATACGACTTTGGGCTATGGTTAGCTCAGCTCCAATCAAGAATCCCCAGGGGACCCCAAGAATTCTTGGTATACGCTCATTCCAATCCTCAATTCTCCTTTCGAGATTCGGCGATAGTGAATCAATTGAACGCGCTTCAAAGATTTGTTCTACTTTTGGAAGACCTTGCGTTATGTCACTAGATCTCGATTTTTCATATATAAACGTAACTAACCTATCTCCTTTGTAAAGGATTTCTCCATAATGACCATGAACAGTTGCTCCTGTAGTGGCCAAATAAGGCTTAGCTGCTCTTATAACAAAGGAATCAATATTAACAATGAAAATTTGACCAGATTTTTTTATGTGCGATTTAAATAGACATACATTTTCGCAAATAAATTGTCCAAGGTGAATTATTGCCGATGTCTCCTCCCAAGAATCATGATGGAGAAAGTGCCAATTCAAATGGAATGGATCCAACATGATGTTACTATCGAAATTCGAAATCCTTTGATTTTCATCTATTAAAGAGTATTTAAGCCCTTGAAGTACTTGGAAGGTTTGTTTCAAATTGTCAAGGAACAAATATTTTTTTAACAGGATCTGATTATGCGTTAGTAAATAGTAAGATGAAGAAAAATTCGATATACTAGGTACAATAGCAGCTAAGGGCCCAAAAATATCTCGAATAGGAATTCTAGGATTCGATTCTTTTACCGCATTGGGATATTTCGAATTCTTGAATAAACCAATTCTAGAACAGTTGGATGCCAACAAAATCATCAAAGATTGGTATTCTTTATTTCGATTCAACAAGGTGCCAATAGCTTCTTGATGTTGGCTAAGTGATTGAATCTTCGCCTTGGAATAAAAGGAATTGGTATTGGTGCGATCTAACCTATTATTGGGAATCGGTCCTGCACTTGTCCTATCATACCTTCTTCGTGTATACGAAATAGTGGACTTTACTAACTCAATTCTTAGGAAATCACGAATCAGATCATTTGCTCTTACCTCAACAAGGGAAGCACGAGCCTCCTCTTTTTCTTCTTGTTCCCAATTCACTACTAAGCAAGTTCGAACAAATTGACTATTCGTGTGATAAATTCTTTGAGTTAACTTGCTATTTTCATGAGAAAGAAAATTGACAAGTCGAAGTTGGAGATTATCCTCTTCTTGCAAGAGATCCTGCGGGAAAAGTGTTGCTAAATTTCTCCCTTCGTCCATTTCATATGCGACTGCAGGTCGAACCGAAACAAAATACTTTTCCTTGCTCTTGAGAATTTTTTTCCGTTGAACATAGACCCAATTTTTCCTTTTTTTTGATTCCTTAGATTCTTTCTTTTCTCTTTCTGGTGGTATCAAACTACCACCTAATATCTTATCTGCTTCTTCAGGAAAATGAATATCTCCGGAAAAGATTTTGAGTTCCGTATGGCTTTTTTTTCTATTCACTCGGACCAATCCACCTAGTCGACTTCTTGTATTTTTTGTGAGTTGTGTATCCACTCCAATGATACTATTATCAAGTACCTTTAGGGATGAGGATCTGGGCAAGATATGCAGTTCTTGAAGAATGAAAAAAAACCGATCTAGTTCTTTTTGGTATTTTAGACTAAATTCTTTTGTTCCTTGATGCTCAATCAAACCCTCTTTTTTTAAGATGGAATCTTCCTCTGGGCTCCCGTATTCGTCCTCTGAGTCTTCTTCTGAGTCTTCCTCTAAAGTCCCATATTCGTCCTCTGAGTCTTCTTCTGAGTCTTCCTCTAAAGTCCCATATTCGTCCTCTGAGCCTTCCTCCGGGCTCCCATATTCGTCTTCTGAGTCTTCATCTAGAGTTCCATATTCGTCCTCTCGGGTCCTATATTTGTTCTCTGGGCTCCCATATTCGTCCTCTGAGTCTTCCTCTCGAGTCCTATATTCGTCTTCTAGGGTTTCATATTCGTCCTCTAGGATCCCATATTCATCTTCTAGGGTTTCATATTCGTCCTCTAGAGTCCTATATTCGTCTTCTAGGGTTTCATATTCGTCCTCTCGGGTCCTATATCCGTTCTCTGGGCTCCCATATTCGTCCTCTGAGTCTTCCTCTCGAGTCCTATATTCGTCCTCTAGGGTCCTATATTCGTCCTCTAGGGTCCTATATCTAAATTTCACAATTCCTGAACCCTTTTTATCTTTTCTGTATCGTGGATCGTCAAAATAAGCAAAAATAGTATTTCTACGTAAAACACCCATAAAGGGTATTTCAATAGAAATCCCCAAACAGGATATTAGTTCTTTCTCTTGTTCTTGATGATATTGTAATGGAATGACGAACCTATTTCTTCGCTTTTTCGCCAATAAATCCGAATTATCTTGAAGAATAGAAGGATAGATAAAATTCCAATGGCCGTTGGACATGATTCTATCCGGCGTTGAATAATCAAGAATTTCCCTATCTTTTTTACCAAAAGTATCCAACAGTCTATGTCTTACTTGATCATCATTAGCCATTGAGAGGTCAAAGATATATCTTCCGTCAACAGAAAAAGAATAAGTATTCATTTGATCTTGATCCTTGTGGAGCGAAAAAGACGCTATACTGGATCTGCACATACTTACTGACAATATCCATAAATGGCTTGTTTTTGGTAATCGACGAAGATTACCATATTGATATTCGGGCGCATGGTAAACATCAGTACTCCAGTGCATTTCCCCGTCTGATTCGGAATAAATATGCTTTTGTACCCTTTCTTTAAAATGCAAAGTGGACGTTCCGGCACGAATCTCCGCAATTACTTGTTCGGATTCTACATATTGATCATTTTGCACTAGAATCAAGCTTTTTGAGGGAATATTCACACTATATAGAATATCCTGACTCTGAATAGTTACATGCAAGTCTATATAACATAGAAAAGCAGGCTGCCCATGACGGGTACGTGTGGGGTGAACCAAATCCTCATTGAATTGGATTTTTCCATTCGAAGGGGATCGTACAAGGTCGGCAGTACCCCCTGTGAATACTCCACCAGTATGAAAAGTTCTTAATGTTAGTTGAGTCCCTGGCTCCCCAATTGATTGACCCGCAATAATACCTACGGCTTCCCCTAATTCGACCAGATCGCCATGAGTGGGACTCCGACCATAACATAATTGACAGATCCAAGATGTGCTCCGGCAAGTAAAGGGGGTTCTAATATATATTGGTTGTGCTCGAAATGGTTGTGCTCGAAAGGCAGTTATGAATCGATTGACTAATCCAATTCCAATATCTTGATTTCGAGCGGCAATGCATCGTGAACCGATATATATATCGTCTGCTAATACACGACCAATTAGTGTTTGGACAAAAAGTTTTTCCGTCATCCCATTTTGAGGACTCACAGAAATACCTCGGATAGTACCACAATCTCTTCTACGCACAATAATATGTTGAACTACTTCAACAAGTCTACGTGTAAGATATCCAGCATCCGCTGTTCGTACAGCAGTATCTACAACCCCTTTACGGGCTCCATAGCAGGAAATTATATATTCTGTCAAAGAAAGTCCCTCGCGTAAATTGCTTTGAATAGGTAAATCAATCATTTGTCCTTGAGGATCCGCCATTAATCCTCTCATACCTACTAATTGGTGTACTTGAGATGCATTTCCTCTAGCTCCTGAAAAAGACATTAGATAGACTGGATTAGAAGGATCCGTTATCCGAAAATTCGAATTCATTTCTTGTTTCAAATATTCACTTGTAGCATACCATATCTCAACGGATTGGCGTAATTTTTCTACCGCGTGTACAGCCCCATAATAATAGTGTTTCTCCAAAAGAAAACTCTGTTGTTCCGCGTCTTGGACTAACCATCCCTTAGAGGGTATTGTTAAAAGATCCTCGATTCCTAATGAAATCGATGTAGTAGTGGCTTGATGAAAGCCCAGAGTCTTTATTTGATCCAGTATATGGGATGTATATCCCATTCCGAAATGATCTATTAATCTGCTAATAAGTCGTTTCATAGCAGTTCCGTCTATCTCTTTATTATGAAAGACCAGATTGGCCCGTTCCGCCATACATAAGTACCCCCTTTTTCGGCTGAGTAGGATTCGACAATTGCTGAGTAGGATTCGACAATGGGCCTGAGTCAGTGATTCGAAAATTAAATTAACTTCCTTTCCTTAATCTCAATCTGGATTCGCGCGGCAAAAATGATGATACTAGCGAAATCGGAATGCCCCCCGAAAGGGGCATCGCCGAATCTAACTTCCTTGTTTAGATAGTGTATGAATAGGCCTGACTAAATCCTTGTATGGCTTCCTCTATTTCTCTATAAAAAGAAATATGACCAAGAGTGCTTCGAATGTATATAGAACGGATTTCTTTTTTTCTATTTCCCACTATTAGATAGTGGGCATAAATCTCATGATAAGTCCCCAAAGATTCATATTGAACTTCAATCGGAACTTCTCTTGACCCAATGACGCGTTGATCTAGTTTCCATCGGAGCCACAAGGGACTGTCTAAACTGATTCGTTTCTGTCTATAAGCTCCCAGTGCATCATAGGAACTAGAAAAATGGGGTTCTTTATCTTTCGTATACTTATAATTATTATTATTGTAACTTACTTTTTGATTTGGATAGTTTCCGCAACTATTATATCTATTTGCACAAATACCCCGACGGTTTCCAATCGTTAATACATAAAGTCCTATAAGCATGTCTTGGGTCGGTACGCAAATAGGATCTCCAATAGCAGGAGATAGGAGATTCATATGAGAAAACATAAGTAAACGGGCTTCCGCCTGAGCTTCCAAGGATAAAGGTAGATGAACAGCCATTTGATCCCCATCAAAGTCCGCATTGAAACCCTTACACACTAATGGGTGTAAACAAATAGTACGCCCCTCTACTAAAGTGGGTTGGAAGGCCTGTATGCCTAATCTATGCAGGGTAGGTGCTCTATTCAACAGTACAGGATGTCCCCGCATAACTTCTTGAAGTATTTCCCATACAATGGGTTCCTTTTCCCAAATTTTCCTTTTAGCAATCCTGACATTAGAAGTAGCGCGTTTCGTGATTAAATCGCGAATTACAAATAGCTGAAAAAGCTTTATTGCTATCTCTAGAGGTAATCCACATTGATGTAATGAAAGTGAAGGACCCACAACAATGACAGAACGCCCCGAGTAATCGACCCGTTTCCCAAGCAGAGTCTCACGAAACCTTCCCTCTTTACCTTCAATTACATCTGAAAGTGATTTGTATACTTTATTGTGACCATCCCTCGTTGGTTGCCCGCGGGACCCACTATCAAGAAGTGTATCCACGGCTTCTTGTACCAACTTTTCCTGGCACATTACTAAATCTGCTGGCGCTAATTCACTTCTTTTTAATAGATAGGCAAGGTTGTTGTTCCGACGGATAACTCTCTTATAAAGTTCATTAATATCCGAAGTCACTACTTTATCCCCAGACCTATAAACAATGGGTCTCAATTCGGGAGGAAGAACCGGTAATAAGCACAAAACCATCCATTCTGGTTCTACATTTGTTTGAATAAAATGTTTCGCCAATTGCATGCGTCTAATCAAAAAAACTTTTCTTATTCGTCTTTTTCTATCTTCCCATTCATCTCCACTATACCCCTCGTCTTCTAATTCCTTCCATTCGACCAAGGAATTCTCTATAATAATTCGCAAATCCAAATCTGCTAATTGTTCTCTAATAGCACCTGCTCCTGTCGCAATTTCCCGATTTCGAAATGTTGCAAAGCCTGGGGTAGAAAAAAAGGGAGAAATGCTGTGGTTACAGGATGAAATTTCATCTTCGAATAAACCTCGTAATCGTAAGAAAGTGGGTTTTTTAGCGCTGGGCCTAGCAAAAGAGAAATCGCCGTATACTAGGCCCTCCAATTTCTTAAGGGGTTTATCTAAAAGGTTCGCAATATAACTAGGAAGACCTTTCAAATACCACACATGAGTCACGGGACATGCGAGTTTGATGTATCCCATTTGATATCTTCGTATCCGAGAATCAACAAATTCTACCCCGCATTTTTGGCAAAATCTTTCGTCTTCGTTTTCAGCTACGCTCGCTCGAGAATTTCCACAAGCACAAATTCTGCTTTTTATGGGTCCAAAGATTCTTTCGCAAAACAATCCATCTTTTTCTGGTTTATCGGTTTTATAATGAAAAGTAGAGGGCCTTGTGACTTCGCCAACGACTTCCCCATTAGGTAGGTTTTTGTTAGCCCAAGCCTTTATTTGTTGAGGGGAAACGAGTCCAATTTGGAGTTGTTGATGTTTATATTGGTCAATCATAAAATAGAAATAAGAAAAGAATTTATATTTATTCCGATCAAACTTCCTCCCTATTAACCTGGAAGTTCTTCTCAGATACAAGGAAATGATTCAGTTCTAGAGCCAAAGATCGTAGTTCTCGAACGAGCACTCGAAAAGATTCTGGAGGATCCTCGTGATTAGGTACTCTTTTTCCCCAGATCGTAGCATTAAGTATTCCTTGGCGAGCTATAAGATGATCAGATTTATAAGTAAGTATCTCTTGTAAAATATGAGCAACACCAAATCCTTCTAAAGCCCAAACTTCCATTTCTCCTACTCGTTGTCCCCCTTGCTTGGCTCTTCCTCTAACGGGTTGTTGTGTAACAAGTGAGTAGGGCCCAGTAGAACGTCCATGGATTTTTTCATCAACTTGATGAATTAATTTTAAGATATAGGACTTCCCTATTAGAACAGGTTGTTCGAAGGGGTCTCCTGTTCTTCCATCAAATATTCTACTTTTTCCCGGGTACTCGGGTTCAAATACCCATGGATTTTTTGTTTGTTTACTGGCTTCATATAATTCTGAAAACACAAGTTTTCTTGAAGCCTCTTGCTCATATCTCTCATCAAAGGGTGCTATTCTATAATGTTTCTTTAGCAGATCCCCTGCTAATCCGAGCGAGCTTTCAAATATTTGTCCCACATTCATTCGTGAGGGTACTCCTAAGGGATTGAAGACCATATCAACAGGTGTTCCATCTTGCAAATAGGGCATATCTTGCCTAGGCAAAATTTTGGAAATGATCCCCTTATTCCCGTGTCTTCCGGCTACTTTATCCCCAACTTTGATTTCACGTTTCTGTAAAATATATACACGAACCATTATGTCTAGGGGGTCTCTCTGGATCCATTTCACATCGATAACGCGCCCTCTTCCACCTATAGGTAGTTTGAGAGAAGTTTCTTTTGAAGTGGATACCTCAAGACCAAATATGGCCCGTAATAATCCAGCTTCCGCGATATACGACGATTCGCTCGCTATCTGAGGCGTTAATTTACCTACTAAAATATCGCCAGTTTCTACCCAGGATCCCAACCTAACAACTCCATTTCTGTCCAAATTGCGGAGTAAATGTTCTTCTAGATGTGGTATTTCTTTAGTGATTTTTTCAGCGGAGCCTTGGCTTGTCGTATCCGTCTGAATTTCATATTTTCGGATGTGAAAAGAAGTATAAATATCCTCATATACCAAACGTTCGCTAATTAGTACTGCGTCTTCAAAATTGTAACCTTCCCATGGCATATAAGCTACTAATACGTTTTTTCCTAAAGCAAGTTCCCCACCAACTGTAGCAGCTCCCTCTGCTAAAATTTGTCCTTTTTTAATGGATTTACCCCATGGAACCCGAGGTTTTTGGTGCATACAAGTATTTTTGTTAGAGCGCCGATGGGTAACTAAAGGAATACTTATAGTCTTCCCACTACTTGATAAAAGGATCTTGTGACTATCAGTAGAAATGATCTTTCCCTCGCGTTCGGCTATAACGGAAACCCTCGAATCTAGAGCTGTTTGGCGTTCCAATCCAGTTCCAACAATGCACTTCTCGGACCGAGAAAGCGGAACTGCTTGGCGCTGCATATTAGAACTCATTAAAGCCCGATTCGCATCATTATGCTCAATAAAAGGAATGAGAGAACCTCCAATAGAAAAATATTGGAAAGGAAAAATACTTCTAACATGGATCTGTTCCCATGCAATAGTCAGGAATTCTTGACGGTATCTAGCTGGAACAACCTGTTCTTCCTGAATACCCTGATTCAAAGACAAAGAATTTCCTGCTGCTATCATATAATATTCATCTCTATTTGGTGATAAATAAACCACCTGTTTCTCTTTTTTTTCTTTTGCTTTCTCAGATATTTCATAAAATGGACTCTCTATGGATCCCCACCAGTGATCAATTCTCGCATGAATAGCTAAGGATCCAGTAAGTCCAACATTGATTCCTTCGGACGTGTCAATTGGACAAATACGCCCATAGTGACTCGGATGAATATCTCGGCTCCGAAAACTTGCAGTCCTCCCCGTCAATCCTCCAGGACCCAAACAACTCACTTTTCGCCCATGAACAGTTTGTGTCAATGGATTAGTTTGATCAAAAACTTGAGATAAGGGGTATGTGCCAAAAAAGGTCTCATAAGTAGTTATTAATAAAATCGAAGTTGAAGTTGGAGTTACCAAAGTTTGTGGAGTCGGTTTCGATTGACGTATGAATACTCTACGGATAGTTTTTTGAACCGCATGTTGTAAACGATCAAGAGCCAGTCCGAATTGATCTTGTAACAGATCCGCAACCGAACGAATACGTTTATTTTTCAAGTGATTCATATCGTCATCGTCAAGTATACCCGTTCCAAATTTCATTCCAATCAAATGATCCGTAGCGGCCAATACATCTCGTGGTAACAAGAATGTATTGTTCTGAGGTATATCAAGATTCAGTCTCCGATTCATATTTCGTCGACCAATCCTTCCTAATTCACATTTTTGTTGAAAAAATTTCTTTTGTAATTCCTCACATAAGGACTCCGAAAATACCAGGTCCCCACCTACACAAGCAAATTGTTGATAAAACTCCAAAATAGCTTTTTCTTTTGACTCAATCCTCTTCTTCTCCTTAGCATTCGGGAAAGACAAGAGAATTTCAGGGTAGGAAACATTATCTAGAATTTCTCTTAGATTCGAACCCATAGCTGATGATAGAACTAGAATAGATACCTTTTGTTTTCTACTTACGCGAGCCCATATCCTTTCTTTTTTATCAATTGCTAATTCCGATCTTCCTCCCCAATCTGATATTATAGTCCCGGTGTAGATAGAAATTCCCTTATGGTCTAATTCCGAGCGGTAGTAAATACCAGGACTTAGCAATATTTGATTGATCACAATTCGGTATATTCCATTTATTATAAAGGTTCCTAAGGAATTCATTATAGGAATGTTTCCAATAGAAATGGTTTGCTTTTGCACATCGAAACCAAAAATTAATCTCGCAGATACATATAATTCGGAAGAATAGGTGAGTGATTCATACACAGCATCCCTTTCTTTTATTGAGGGTTCTAGCAATTGATATCCTTTCGCAAATAATTGAAATGCAATTTCGTGATCTGGATCTTTAATTGTTGGAAACTTCTCAAGTTCTTCTGCCAAGCCTTGATTAATGAACCTAAAAAATCCCTCGAATTGGATCTGACTAAATCCGGGTATTGTGGACATTCCCTCATTTCCATTCCGGAGCATCTTAAGTTTCCTTTTTATCGAAGAAAAATTCCATTATCAGCTCACTCTTCATCAATCCCTATGGATCGATCTAGCAATCATGGAATCTATATTCTGTTTACTGAATCACATGAAATTCTAGGGAACTCCACATACGTATTTCATATATGTATTTCATACATATGAATAGAGACAATTTTGAGGAAAGTTCGAATTTGCCAGGGGTACAAATCGAATGAAAATGAATTGATAAAACATTCCTAGAAAAAAATTCTGCCACTTAATGATATTCTAATCAGATTGGATGGCAAAGATTTCTCATTTTATCTCCTTTCTATGAATGGGATAAAGCCATAATATAATAATTTATAAGCACTAGAAAGTTTGACTTTAGTTCGATTTAGAATAGCACGCTTAGTTTAATTTCAAAAAAGAATTTGAGGGTTCTTTTTTGTTTCGTAGTAGTAGAATTGCTAGAAAATATAGGATTTCATTGTAGAATCCTAAAATAAAGTAAGTCCTTTTTTTAAGTACATGCCAATCTAGTTATCCACCTCTCCACATATCCCTGCTTTTATCGTAATTTCACTTGGGTGGGCCAAGATGGTCAGGTCATACTCTATATCAGAGCAAATTTCCTTTTTTTATTCAAGATATTTAATGCAATGAAAAATTAAAGCACGATTCCCCATAGAGATATGTACATAAGGGGGATCCATGGATAATAATGCTGTTATGGATAATAATGCTGTTCGGACCTGGAGTTTACCTATACACGGATTAGGCATAAACCCATTCTATTTTATTATGCCATTAAAAGGAAGGGGGGGAGAGAATACTGATTTAAGAGTCGTTCACTACTGCAATTCAAAAAAAAGGAGAATTCTAGTTAATGGTTCCAATTTGTTCTGAATTTTGCAGCCTGTGACTGGAAATCCACTTTTTCTCCTTTTTCATCTCAATAGAAAGAAAAGGGAAGTTTTCTAGTGTTAGCAATGTGTGTTTTAAGATAGAATCCATGGAGGAGAATAATCGAAACTGGATCCAAAAAAAGCAGGAATAGATTTTTGGAAAAATATTGGAAAAAAGTAAGTAGAATTAGATTCAAGATAAAAGAAAGGGGGTTTTAGTAAGAAAACGTGGATGAATACTTGCTCTTTTCTCGATTTTAGATCGGATTTTTTGGCGGCATGGCCAAGCGGTAAGGCAGGGGACTGCAAATCCTTTATCCCCAGTTCAAATCTGGGTGCCGCCTGATCAATAAAATACTTAGGCTTATAGTACTGATCGAACTCGACAAATTCGTACCCCGCATAAGCTGGAGCAAGAGAATAACTAGGCCTGGCGATACTGGATTTTGAGAATCCATAGTTCTATTAGGGTTTGTTTTGTCGGTAGTGGCCCAATCGGCTACCAATAGGGATGAGGTAGCGTTTACTTATTCTTTTATTAATTTGAATTGATTCTTAATTGATTCGATTCGAGAATTTAAAACTACGAGGCTAAGATGTCAGAAATCTTGATATTCAAAGGGCTCCTAAGGGGCATTCTTTTTTTTTCAATCTAAGATTGAAGAAGGGACTCCACGAAGGAATATCAAGACTTCCTAATTATTATACATTTTATTTATCGTACATCTTATGCTACCTACATACACTAAAGTAAGGGCTACTGATTCCGTCGAGAATCAGATTGAATAGGCTGATCAAAAATCAATTTCGGAGTTGTGGATAAAGTCTCCTCATTCTTTCATAGAATGATAGAAAGCGGGGCTGTAGGGTTTAGGTTAAAAATAAACATAGGCAAGGTAGGTATCCAATAAATATTTATCTATCCTAATTTTATGGTATATTCTGACGTCCTTTGCTTATAAAAAAAAGGTAACAAAAGGAAGAAAAAATCTTTCTATTCCCGCGTCTTCCATTCAGGACATCATCCCCGTACTCTTTTTTAAGGAAAAGGGCTATGTATCGTATTTATACTTAATGCTCTCCAATTCTACCAGAAATCCTATAAGAATTTGTTAGGAGTAAATTCCTTGAACTGATTCATCCATAGCCTTAGGGCAGAATCCCTTTTTGACTCTGTACCCTTGATTCCACTATGATTATTGATCAATAGTAGAATAATTTCTTCATAGAAATAGGAGACATAATTTACATGGATATAGTAAGTCTCGCTTGGGCTGCTTTAATGGTAGTCTTTACATTTTCTCTTTCACTAGTAGTATGGGGGAGGAGTGGACTCTAGGGATACTACTAATTGATTGAGTAGTCGAATTGTTGTATCAACTCTTTTCTTTAATTGATCCTTTTGCATTAATCATTTTGCCAAACTTTATTCTTTCTTTCTTTAGTTTTGTTTCACTCCTGTAAGAAACTCTTGTAAGAAGGAGTCGTTCTATTCTACTCTATAGAAATAGAAAGAGCGATTACAGCAATTCATAATTTCTACTAGAAGTGACGAATGGTTAAAAAAGTTCTATACATAAGAAAATTAGACTTTCTTCCACGGAGCTATTCACAACATATCGCACACTTTCCATTTGTTTTATACTCTTTTCTTATTCTTAGAAAAATTTTTATGCTCTTTTGAAGCATCTCGCCGCATGTTTAAGCATGAAAGATTCGCTGATTTTGACTTTTACTTTTTTTCTTTTACTATAGTCTATTCTCATATTATTTTTCTCTCCCTCCATGGATTCTTTCGTGAAGAATTGTCTTCGATTTTTTTATTTTGACTTGATTGAAATTAAGTGGATGCAGTGAAAAAAGAAATTGAATTATACTACTATTTCAATCTACTAATCTATTCTATGTAGATTCAAGATAATATAATAGAAAGACTCTAAAGTGTGGTAGAAAAAACTATATGTAGTTCTTTCTACCACACTTTATGATTCCAACCAGATCCTTTCATTTAAGACTTGGATTTTTCTTTTATTTAATCCCTTTTTCATTTCTTCAATGATTAATTGGAATTCCAATTAATCATTTTGGCTGACTGTTTTTACATAAATAATAAGTAAAAAGGCAGTAGGAACTAGAATGAACAGTGCAGTAGCAATAAATGCGAGAATATTGACTTCCATAACCTCTTTTTTTTTCGCAATAACTCGGGATGTAATCCCATGGAGAGGAAAAAGGGGTATCCTGTAAATTCAAGGGGAGGACTTGCATTCTGATAATACTGAATCAATTCAATATTATGAATATCGGATCTATCAAATCAATTCATGGTTGAGAGTGGAATAGTATAACATAGGAAGATCCCTTATTCATACTAAGACCAAAATTGGTTTTTTGATTGGATTAGGAATTCTCTCTTTTTTTCATCCTTTTCTACTTTTTCTTTTCTATATCTATAACCCACGATCTTTCTTATCTTATCCAATTTCCCTTCCTTTTTCTTATAGTTATACATACAATTATGTATGTATGTATTATATGACCGACTTTCTATGGGTCACATAGACATACAAATAAGCAGTAGAAGTAGAAGTGAGATGGAGAAAAGAGGGCTTAAATAAAAAAAATCGAATATTTTCAATTTAGGAAAAAGGGCGTTTGCTTTGCTTGGTTTTTCTTTTATTTTATTAGGTTACTATCAATATCCACTTTTTGGGTCTAAAGATGAGAGCGGATCCATAAAAAAGGAGTCCGCAAATGGAATGAGAATGAGATAGATTCTTTCCAATTAGTCATTGAACATACACAAACAAAGTTGGAACTACAAAATGGAAGGGGCCTGGTTTAACCCAAAAAGTACTAATTATATTAAATTCACTGTCTAAGAATAAATGAATACAATTTATGTATGGATTCCGATAAAATACCGGTACTCTATTCCATAATCCATAAGAGTCGAATAGGAAGTTAAGATGAGGATGGTATCATCATAAGGATAGAGTAATATCCTAAATTATACTAATCCACGTATGATATGTATTTCTTTCTTTATCAACCGGGAGTAGTGAAAAAAGAAATTCCTATAGGCCTTCCCTCCCTCTTTAATGAAAAATGCGAAATCAAAAAAGTGAAGTAAGGATGCCCCATAGGTATTTGATCCTGTCTCCTGCCCCCTTTTTTTGATGGAAATTTTTTATGGAAAAAGGAAAGATGAATTTACCCATTCATTGAACCCTAGTTCGGGACTGACGGGGCTCGAACCCGCAGCTTCCGCCTTGACAGGGCGGTGCTCTGACCAATTGAACTACAATCCCCGCGGGGTGTATGGCATACCTATACCTATTTTTAAATAGAACCATAAGAAGATTCGATTCGTCTGTCGTACTCTAAGAAATAGACGAATCATATACTACATACCCATATATCGTATGTGGGTATAGTGAGAGTGACATAACTAGTATGTCGCGATTTTTTATCGCTTAAAATGGATGATAATCCACCTTTCAATAAGAAAAACTCTTTTGTTTGTAAAAAAGGAATGAGAGAAATATGGATTAGAAAGAAATTTCCCCCTTTCTCTTTATCCTTTATTTCTATGGATCAGACATTTTTTTTTATGGAAGAAAAAAAATGGATTTAGTTCATATTCACGAAGCCCTAGATTTTTGGGCCGAGCTGGATTTGAACCAGCGTAGACATATCGTCAACGAATTTACAGTCCGTCCCCATTAACCGCTCGGGCATCGACCCAGGAAGAATTTATTCTAGGGTTTTTGATAATCTATGATTAACCTCCTTTCATAATACTCCCTACCCCCAGGGGAAGTCGAATCCCCGCTGCCTCCTTGAAAGAGAGATGTCCTGAACCACTAGACGATAGGGGCATCACTAAACGATAGGGCCATATACAACCGCTCGTCATTATACTATAATGATAGTATGAGCAGTTTTTTAGAATTGTCAATATACTCGAAGAGTATAACTAGATCCAAAGCAAAGAGTCTTTCCTACTTTTCTGTTATGCTTTCTTAGGATTTTTTTTTAGTTGATGGTTAGGTTAATTCACGGATCATCTCCTACTTTTTAGGGAAATTCATTTAAAGGGTATAGAATAAGAATAGATTAATAAAAGGGATTCTAGATTAGTTCAGTACAGGTAGTGATTTGATTGATCTAACAGGAAAAAGAGTCCAATTTGATTTCTTTTTTGCAATTTACACTCCGTGCTTCATTTAGTGTTCAGACCAAAAATGCATGCATCCCACACTAAGTCATAAAATTCAAGAAAAAAATAGAGAAATTTTCAAAAACAAAGAAAAAAAGGTGAATAAATAATAAATTTAGTAGAAAAGTACTTTATCGGATTCGAACCGATGACTTACGTCTTACCATGGCATTACTCTACCACCAAATTAAAAAGCCCTTTATCGGATTTGAACCGATGACTTATGCCTTACCATGGCATTACTCTACCACTGAGTTAAAAGGGCTTTTTATTCAATTCCAAAATTAGCCACTTTGATTTCCCATTATGGGTCTACTGCATAATGTACATAATATATGTACATATAGAGATATATGTAGAGATTATATATGTATATATCGAGATCGAGATATAGAAGTTTATTCATGGCAAGGTTCAAAATCTTGAGAAAATCAAGAAAAATAAGAAAATCTTTCATATTCTCTCTTATCACTTGCACAAAGTAGAGGTTTTTTTTTATTTTATTATATAAAAAAATATGTATAATAAAATACGTGAAGAGAGGGTTGACACACTAAAAAATTATGAGTATAGTAGTATCCAATATATTTGAAGAGGGTAAGTTCATAGGTATGTAAACACGATCTCGTACGACTCACTAAACCAAAGCACGAAAGTTATATTATATTCTATTGTTTAGAGGAGGGAAACAAATATGATTCAATTGTTGAATAATATAAGAGAAAAGGCCAAAGGGGCAATAAGAGCTGCTGTCAAAAAAATGGTAGACTTTTTCTTTTTTATCTTTAGGCTATTGACTTTTCACGTGCTCAGAACGTTCTGCAGAATTAGGGACTTTTTTCTTTTATTGGCTGATCTTATGGTGAGATTTTTCTCCATTTATGTTTTATTTCCTTTAATTCTAATTGGGTGGGTATAAAGGAATTCGCGCTCCTCATATACCCATATGGCTGGTTAGTAATTTTCAGTGAGATACTTCTTATCTGTTTTGGTGAGAGATTGAAACTATTTTTAACAGGCATCTCTTGGAAAAACCTTCGAGTTCAAAACTTTTCCATTTTTCTTAAAAAGTTTTGGACGGATTTGTTGAAGCGATTTTTAACAGGTACCCCTTGGAAAGGGGGTACTTGAATATTCTCCAAGGATTCTAGTTGTTGCATTTTGAACAAACTATGTTAGAGTTTTAGCAACAATTTGCTTGTAAAAAGTGGGCAGTAGAATTTATATTGCAGAGTATAAAAATTATTCTACTGCCTGCCCAACAAAAAATAATAAACCATACCCTACATACCTAACTCCTCCCGGCTATGGGTTTTCTGTTTCCGAAGACTAGGAAAAAAGGAGGATTCTGGAACCCTAAGGGTTCGATGGTATATGGATATGAAAAATATAAGATTTCCGATCCTAGCGGGAAAAGGAAGGGAACAGATACCCAATATGATTCTTGAGAGGAACATTTGGTAATGGTCTTGGTCCTCTATGCTTTTTTTATGTGTTCTTAGTTCTATTCATCTTCTTTGATTCTTTTAAACAAGAATCTAATAAACTAGAATTGAGTGGAAAAGAGGGGAGGAAATTAGTAAATGGAGAGGATCGACTAACCAGAGACATTTAGGATCTTCTTTACATCAGGTAAATCCGTCGGGTCCTGTCCGCCTTTCTCTTTAAGTTACGACTCTTTGTTTCTTGCTTCTCTCAAGCCATAGGGAAAGTCTATGATGAATTTTTGAAATTCATCTCACTCTTTCTCTAGGGCTCGGACTTCATGATAAGTGGGGGAAGAAAACATCTTCCCCAATTTCTTTGTTCAGAATTGAACAAAAAGGAAAAGGAAGAAAGGGATTTAAGGGGGCAGTGCTGCCCCCTATATCTCCTAGTGTATATTGTAGGAATAATCAAACTATTCCTTACAGCAGTCTGGCACACTTACGTCCTCGCAAAGCAAATAATGATCATTGTAGTCGTAACCATAGAATAAGAATACGACCCTAATCGAAATGCATACATTAGGTTCATACGCTATTGGGATGGTAAGAAGATATGTATTTTACAGACCAGAGAGGCTATCTAAACCCTAAAATAAAGGCCCGCGATCGAAGTACCAATCGCTCACTGTCATGAACCTTCTCCATTTGATTCAATAAGGGGGAATTAGCCTCCTTCTCGAATGGCTACCCTTGACAAAGGGTAGCGTTGGTATCATAATCTACATGTAGCGGGTATAGTTTAGTGGTAAAAGTGTGATTCGTTCTATTAATAACTGAATTTGAAATGATATACTTAAGGTGTCCTTAAGTTTTTTATATTCCGATGAAAACTTTAGTTCTTATAAAGGATTTAATCCTTTTCCTCTCAATAGCATATTGAGGAAGAATATACATTCTCGCGATTTGTATCCAAAGACTAATGGAAATTGCATCCAAAATACAAATTGGATTATGAGTACAGAGTCGCGAAGCATAATTTTGCATTGGATTAAGTATTCCTATTTTTTAAATATGAGTAAAGGATCCATGGATGAAGATACAAAAAAGTTTATTTCCAATCGTAACTAAATCTTCTTTTGTTAAAAAAGGAAATGGAAGCCTAATAGCTAAAAAACGGTAGTTTTGGTTTACTAGAACCATCAGCATATTGTTTCAGCTCGGTGGAAACCCAATTCTTTTCCTCAGGATCTCTTGAATAAAATTAGGGAACGAAGTAAGTAGATTAGATAGATTTAGTAGAATTTCTATTTCCTACTCTATAGGGATCATCTAGAAAGCGGAGAGCTTTGGTTCCATTCAGATAGAAAAGCTGACATAGATGTTAAGTGGTGAGAATATCCATAAAGGAGCCGAATGAAATCCAAATTTCATGTTCGGTTTTGAATTAGAGACGTTAAAAATAATCAACCAACGTCGACTATAACCCCTAGCCTTCCAAGCTAACGATGCGGGTTCGATTCCCGCTACCCGCTCCATTCTGTATAAAAGGACTATTCTATTTGTCTAGACATGGTAGAGGCCTGTATTCAACCTTTTTCGTCCACCAGTTTCCGGCCCTCCAGAGCGGAGTAGAGCAGTTTGGTAGCTCACGAGGCTCATAACCTTGAGGTCACGGGTTCGATTCCCGTCTCCGCACTTAGCTGTCTGTATAAAAGGACTATTCTATTTGTATGGATATGGTAGAGGGCTGGGCGGTATCCAACCCTTTTTTATTCATTAGTTCCCGGCCCTAGAGGGCCAAATTGAGCAGTTTACAAAGTCACTTGCCCCTACAAGAAGAACTCTCAAGGCTCCTTCCTACCCTGCAGAAAAGAAAAATGAAATGAAAGAAAGGCACAGTCTACCTACCTTCCCTTTAAAAGCAGTTTGCCAGTTGTTCGTCTCGGTGAATCCCTGATTTAGGGAGTCCTGTTGGCGAGTTCAATTCCCGCCGCCGGAGCCCCCTTTTTTTGAGTGGGGTGCAAAGGAAGGGTAAGATAGTAAGGGATACGGTATTAGACTAACACCTACTTAATTTAATATAAGTAGTTAAGTAGTCAACTAGACTAAATTTTTTATCATAGTACCTTACTAAATTTTTTATCATAGTACCTTACTAAATTAAGCTGGCGAGCGGCGGGAATCGAACCCGTATCTTCTC